CGTAAATAATAGGATTGTTTACGAAGAAAAACTAATAAAAATTCGCATTCAGCTACATAAGAATTATACAGGAAGCGAAATAGTCTTGTATTTTCTTTTGAAAAAACGTAAATAGATTTATTCAGAGTAATAAATCTATTCAAATTATGATATTTATGAAGAAAGAGTCGCAATAAATGTAAAGAGGGAACATCTTGAATCCAGCATTGAAGGATTTGAACCAAAATTTCCAGATGGATGGGATAGGGTATTAGTATATCTGACACATAATTTAAATGAGATAATTTGTCCTCTAAAAAGGGAAATATTGAATGAATAGATCGTAAATTATGAGATTTTTGTATTTCTTTTTCTTCGGTAGAAGATACTAATCGCGGTGAGAATGGAATTTCTACAATTATTGAAAAACCTTCTGATACCATTTGAGAATAAAAAAAATGAGAATAAAAATGATTATTGTGATCAACGAATCGATTTTGGTTAGATTTATTAACCGAATAAATAAAATGATTTTGTTGATAAATTCGAGTAATTAAACGTTTTACAAGTACTGAACTAGATTTATTGTCAGAACCAAAAATCTCCATGGGTTCGTAAAAAATCGAACCATTTAACCCATGATCATGAGCAAGTGTGTAAATATACTCCTGCAAGAGAAGCGGATATAGGAAGTATTGTTGCCGAGATCCATCTTTTTTGAAGTATCCTTGTAATTCTTCCATTTAAATTTTTCGACTTGAAACAGAGACACCGGGGGCATTTCTTGGGTTATCAAATGATACATAGTGCAATATGGTCCGAACAAGGTATATATATCAAGGTATATATATATATATTATATTATGTATATATATAATATATATAAAATAATATATATAAATAGAAAAAAAAAAGATATACCCCGGAGGTCTGGAGTCCAATCAACAGGATCCCTTTCTTCCCCTTTTATATACTATAAAATCGGTTTATCTTCATTATAATTACAAAATACAAAATTATAATTACAAAAGGGTAAAAAATCCTTTATTTTTGCAACCCAATCGCTCTTTTGATTTTGGAAAAAATGAGATTCTCTTTATCAGTATACTATTTCTTCTACACATCCATCTCCAAGTTCTACATATAAAATAAAATAATATAATTAGGATTTTTTTTTTTATAAAAAAGAATACCAATCAATGATTCACTCACAGGAAAACCCTTTCCCTCCCCGCATTGGGCACTAATCCATTTTTAACGTCTAATTAGATCGGGTAATTATTCAAATTAAGAATATAAGCTCGTTGCTTTTTGTTTTACTAGAATTAGGAATTAGGGCTATAGAACTCTATCCATTTATTCACTAGACCCAAATTAAATGTGAATTCATTTTGTCCCCTTCCAAAAATAAAAACAATATTTTATAACTTAAAACAATCCTGTAAGGATAAATTCAAAGTTCTATTTTATTACGACATGCTGTTTTTTCCTTCATTACCTTTTTTTTTAGGATCAGTCGTGGTCCTCTAGACTCTACCAATAGTCTGGACGAATTCGTTGCTTCATCCAAATGTGTAAAAGATCATAGTCGCACTTAAAAGCCGAGTACTCTACCATTGAGTTAGCAACCCAAATAAATATATAGATACGATCGAAAAAAAAAAATGAATTGGATTGTCCTGCGGGACCTTGTCAAAATCAAAACCTTGACCCATTTTTTTTTTCATTTTCATTAATAAAATACGTCTTGTCTGACAGTAAATCTGTCAACACATCATTTGACAGATGTGAAGGAAAAATCAATATAATATGGGGTAGGGATAAACAGATCCATTTATCTATGATTGAATTATATTTGTTCAATACATCATTGTCAATATGAATAGAATGCTCATAAAACAAATTAAGTAAATCAAATAAGGTCTTGCGTTGGATTGGCACAACATAAATAAGAAATTTGAATGAAAAAAAGACGGGTTAGAGAAAAATCTCGAGTTCATTTAATCAATAGAGGTACAATAAGCAAAATTTACCCGCCTTTGCTGGTAAATTCAAATTCCACAAGAAAAAACTAAATAAGTATGAATAGACCAGGAAAAGATCAAATTCTGTGTAAATAATTACACAAAGATGGATGCTAGTTACCCTCTTTTTTTATTTAATATTTTTACTTTAGATACTTTAAATTAATTAAAATTAATTAAATTAACAATTAATTCGAGATTCCTTCTTTAAATAATTCTGCCCTCCTTAAAATATCATGAACAGTGACTGTGGGTTGAGCGCCATTTTCAAGGAAATATAGAATAGCGGGGACATTTGAATAGGTTTGATTCTTTATCGGATCGTAAAAACCCACTTTTCGAAGATCTCTTCCGTCTCTTCGGGATCGAACATCAATTGCAACGATTCGATAGATGGCTCATTGGGATAGATATAAATAAACAATGCCCCCCCCAGAAACGTATAGGAGGTTTTCTCCTCATACGGCTCGAGAAAAAATGATTCTCATTTCTGTTTTCTGTATATAATTTTCTGTATATAATAGCAAATGGATCCATAAAATCATGAATTAGACTATGATTAAAGTGGCTTTTTCTTCTTCCTTACGTAAGAAAAAGAGATCTCATTCGTACTCATAACTCAAGTCGAATAATTCTGAAGGAGTTCGAAGGGAAATCTTTAGACATTTATTTTATTGAGTCGTCTCTAACCTCTTTTGTTTGTCTCGCCTCGAATTTATGTTTATTCCGCATTTTGATCCAATTGTTGAGACAATTGAAAATAATCTTTCCTTGTTCCGGAATCCTTTATCCTTGCTTTGTGAAATCATTGGGTTTAGACATTACTTCGGTGATCCTTACTCCTTTCAAAACGGCAGCAACATACCTTTTGTTTGTTTTTTCTTACTATGGAAAAAAATACGAACAATTGATTCCCCTGTAATACACTTTTGTTGATCGAAATGGTTTTACCAATTCCGACAAATCTTACTTTATTTCAAACTTGTTTGAATTTTAACCTTATTTCGATTTATATATGGATTATATATGGAGGATATACTTACAAAGTTGGTTCAACTTATTGGTTTTGATTGTCACTAACCCTAGATTCTTCCCCCCACTAAATGAAATGAATCAATACTTTCTGCTCGAGCTTCATCATGTACTATTTAGATTAGAACCCAACACAAATTAGGTTCCTAGTAGAACAGAACAAAATATGTCGAGCCAAGAGCATCTTCATTCTTATAGAAAATGGTGGATGTAAGAATCCACAGTCGATCATGTCCTTCAAGTCGCACGTTGCTTTCTACCACATCGTTTCAAACGAAGTTTTACCATAAAATTTCTCTAATTTAATTTCGAACCGATATGGAATTGATTCAATATGAAATCATGAATAGTCATTGGCTCAACCGGTATATCTGGGTATACATTATATATAATATATATAATTATACATTATATATATATACATATATATAGCCTATAGCCGGTACGAGAGTATAGTCCATTATAGTCTATATTATCTATCTATAGTACCCATTTATCTATAGATATAGATAAATGGGTACTATAGATAGATTAAGTATTTTCGGAGAAGGCTCAGCAAGGATCTCATTTTTCTCGAATAAATAAATTATAAATCTCAAAGAAAGGCCCTTAATGGATTCCCAATCCTGGAATAAAATAAATCTTTAATCAAATAAACTATTCCAATGATCCACGAGTTGGAAGTTTCTCGATAGTATCGATTTCTCACACTTCTTCGAGTATCAAAGATTTAAAAATTAAGTAAAACAAAAAAAAATCAAAATATGTATTTCCAACCGCATTTGACACTTGATTATGTTTGTAAGAAACTAAATAAATTCTTAAGAATCATTCTTAAGAATTAAGAATCATTCTTAAGAATTAAGAATTCAGAACGACAGATTGTTCGTTCTATTTAATTTCACATTAACAATTTTCTGTTTAATGTTGGATACATTGTGATCCAATTTGCCCCTTTCTGGTAGAAACGATCTGGGACGGAAGGATTCGAACCTCCGAGTAACGGGACCAAAACCCGTTGCCTTACCGCTTGGCCACGCCCCATTTTGATTTCTATTCGACACTAATAAACACTAATACACTAATATTATATACACTAATATTATACACTAATATTAGCGAATATAATATATAATTATATAATATGAGTATTGGTTATTCGTTAAGTCTAGCCCAAATACCTATGTGATATGTTATTGCTAGAATTCTATACATGTAGATTATACATGTAGATATAGAATCAAAAAATGAATTGATCATTATATGGAATTCAATTAAGATATTGTATGAAAGTATAAGTCTTTGTATTCTCATTTGAATGAGAATTGAAAGAGGGATTTTTGATTTGGGAGAGTTCAATCAAAGAAAAAAAAAGGCATGCCAAAAAATCCTTTTTTTTTACCTTATATTTTTTTATATAAATCTTATATTATATAAATTTATATTATATAAAATAAAGTAACTCAATCAAAATAAAATTATCTAATCCACAAGAACGAAATGTTTGCTATGCTTAATATCTTTAGTTTCATCTGTATCTGTCTTAATCCCACCCCTTGTTCGAGTGGTTTTTTCTTCGCCAAATTGCCAGAGGCTTATGCCTTTTTCAATCCACTCGTAGACGTTATGCCCATTATACCTGTACTCTTTTTTCTCTTAGCCTTCGTTTGGCAAGCTGCTGTAAGTTTTCGATGAAATCCTTAATATTCTCCTAAATTCATTATTTTTTTGATAAAAAAAGATTCTCAAAATTGATAAGATCAGATAAGTCTTATATTATAAACCCTCGATTCAAAAATGGAAATTTTATATATTGAATAACCGTAGCAATGAATGGCATTAAATTTTGATCGATTTATTTCCCCCGTTCTGTTCTGACCTTCCGGTGAAGAAAGACTTTATTAGGTCTTCCACAATACCTAATTGTGGATATAACAAGAAAATTTTGATTACGAAGGAATCAGA